AGGATTTGGTTCATCCGACACGTACACGTCATGGGCATCCCGCTTTTCTATGTTCTATAGACTTGTATGTAACTATTGAGAGTGAAGATATTCTCCATAATGTGAATATTCCCCCCAAAAGTTTTCTTTTAGTTCAAAACGATCAATATGTAGAATCCGAACAAGTGATTGCTGAGATTCGCGCAGGAACATCTACTTTGAATTTGAAAGAGAGGGTTCGCAAACATATTTATTCTGATTCAGACGGAGAAATGCACTGGAGTACTGATGTGTATCATGCACCTGAATTTACATATGGGAATGTTCATTTATTATCAAAAACAAGTCATTTATGGATATTATTAGGGGAGCCGTGCCGTTCCAGTCTAGTCTCCCTTTCGATCCACAGGGATCAGGATCAAAAGAGTGCGCATTCCCTTTCTGTCAAGCGAAGATATATTTCCAACCTCTCAGAAACTAATGATCGGGCGAGACAAAAAATATTTAGTGCGCATTTTTCTGGTCAAAAAGAAGATAGGATTGCTGAATATTCAGACCTAAATCGAATTATATGTACAGATCATTCTAATCTCGTATATCCGGCTATTCTACCTATTCTAGCCGAGAATTCGAATTTTTTGTCAAATTTATTATCAAAGAGGCGAAGAAATCAATTCATCATTCCACTCCAATCTATTCAAGAACGCAAGAAGGAACTAATGCCCTGTTCAGGTATCTCGATTAAAATCCCCACAAATGGTATTTTCTGTGGAAATAGTATTATTGCTTATTTCGACGATCCCCGGTACAGAAGAATGAGTTCGGGCAGTACTAAATATGGGACTCTAGAAATGCATTCAATCGTTAAAAAAGAGGATTTGATTCAGTATCGAGGAGTGAGGGAATTTAGCCCAAAACACCAAAAGAAAGTAGATCGATTTTTTTTCATTCCCGAAGAAGTGCATATCTTACCCGGATCTTCTTCCATTTCCATAATGGTACGGAACAATAGTATCATTGGGGTAGATACACAAATCACCTTAAATATAAGAAGCCGAGTAGGCGGCTTGGTCAGGGTGGAGAGAAAAAAAAAAAGAATTGAACTGAAAATCTTTTCTGGAGATATATATTTCCCTGGAAGGGCAGATAAGATATCCCGACATAGCGGCGTTTTGATACCACCAGGAACAGGAAAAACAAATGACAAGGAATCCAAAAAAGGGAAAAATTGGATCTATGTCCAACGGATTACGCCGAGCAAGAAAAAGTTTTTTGTCTTGGTTCGACCTGTCGTCACATATGAAATAATGGACGGTATAACTTTGGCCACACTTTTCCCCCCCGATCTATTGCAGGAAAGGGATAATGTGCAACTTCGAGTTGTCAATTATATCCTTTATGGAAATGGCAAACCAATTCGAGGAATTTCTGACACAAGTATTCAATTAGTTCGGACGTGTTTAGTTTTGAATTGGAACCAAGACAAAAAAAGTTCTTCTAGTGAAGCAGCCCGCGCTTCCGTTGTTGAACTAAGGACAAACGATTTGATTCGTCATTTCCTAAGAATCGACTTCGTGAAATCCCCAATTTCGTATATCGGAAAAAGGAATGATCCTTGGGGTTTAGGATTGCTCGCCGATAATGGATTAGATTGGACCAATAGAAATCCCTATTCCAAGGTAAGAATTCAACAAACCCTTAACCAAAATAAAGGAACTATTCATACATTTTTGAATAGAAATAAGAGATGTCGGTCGTTGAGCATTTTGTCATCATCCAATTGTTCTCGAATGGACCCAGTCAACGGTGCAAAATATCACAACGTCATACAAGAATTAATTCAGGAGGATCCCCTAATTCCAATTAGGAATTCATTGGGTCCTTTAGGAACATCCCTTCCAATTGCGAATTTTTATTCATTTGATCAGTTACTAACTCATAATCAGATCTTAGTAACTAACTATTTGCAACTTTACAATTTAAAACAGCCCTTTCAAGTATTCAAATTGAAATATTATTTCATTGCGGAAAATGGGAAAATTTATAATCCCAATCCATGCAGTAAGATTCTTTTGAATCCATTGAATTTGAATTGGTATTTTCTCCACCACAATTTTTGTGCAGAGACATCTCAAATAATTAGTCTTGGACAGTTTATTTGTGAAAATGTCTGTATAGCCAAAAAAAGACCCCCCCTCAAATCGGGTCAAGTTATCCTTGTTCAAGTTGACTCTGTAGTAATACGATCAGCTAAGCCTTATTTAGCCACCCCGGGAGCAACTGTTCGTGGCCTTTATGGAGAAACTTTTTACGAAGGAGATACGTTAGTTACATTTCACTATGAAAAATCCAGATCTGGTGATATAACACAAGGTCTTCCAAAAGTAGAACAGGTATTAGAAGTGCGTTCCATTGATTCAATATCGATGAATCTAGAAAGGAGGGTTGAGAGTTGGAACAAATGTCTAACAAGAATTCTTGGAATTCCTTGGGGATTCTTGATTGGTGCTGAGCTAACTAT